AACAAAAAAGACTCTTTTTTTCATTTTAAAATTGATTATCGATCGATTTATTTGGCAATAACGAAAGGATTACTAGTAACTAGTAATCCGCGTCGCTCTCACTAAAGTGCATACCCGTATGGATATCAATATATCACTCGCGCCTTTTTTTGTTACAACACGGCGATTCGAATCTAAAATCTAAATAGAAAATGGCTTGAATGAAATCATAAGAATATCTATGCTGTACACTTTTCTTTATTTCCCTGGGATTGTAGTTCAATTGGTCAGAGCACCGCCCTGTCAAGGCGGAAGCTGCGGGTTCGAGCCCCGTCAGTCCCGACGGATACAATAAAAAAAATACATCAATTGATCCCTCCATTTTCTGTGAAAGGGGATACAAATGACAGAATTTCATTCCCAACGATATCCTTTTTTTATTTCTTTTTTCCTTTCTATTTTTTGTTGGGGTTTATTTGTAAACTATTTGTAAACGGTGAAAGTGGAAAAGCAGTCAGATGATACATTATCAGATGATTGTACAAGGAAGGCGGTAGATTATCGAAAAGAAAGAGTGGAAAAGAATATATATAAATAAAGGAAAGGAATTCTTTTGATTGGACCAGGAATCCAATTTTGTATTCGGTGTGGATAAAAGATCTTCCTATGTTATACTATTCAATTCTCGACGGTGAATCGATTTGATAGCTTAGATATTGTTATTCATGATATTGATCCGATTCGATGTCATTGAAATGTAAGTCATCGCATTGAATTTACAAGCGACAAATTTTTCATCTCTATGGGATTAAATCCCGAGTTATTGCGAAGTAAAAAAAAAACAATGAAATTATGGAAGTAAATATTCTCGCATTTATTGCTACAGCGCTGTTCATTCTAGTTCCTACCGCTTTTTTACTTATAATATACGTAAAAACTGTCAGTCAAAGTGATTAATTTGAATGAAACTTGACTTTTTATTTTTTATCAAGGATTTAAGAAAAAAAGGATTCCAATTTCACGTCTTAAATAAAATGAATGGACTAGAATCAGCAGTATCCTATAAAAATAGATAGTATGGTAGAAAAAAAATATGAATCTTTCTACCATACTATCTATATCTATTATTGTAATGTATAAAGATACAAGCTTAATATAGATGAATCTACAATATGTATCTTCATACATGTCGATATCAATTAAATATATGTAATGTACATAGTATCTCAATTTTATTTCTTCGCTTGATCTATTTTATTTGTGTTGATTTCAATCAATCTGAAATAATTGAAAGGCAAGTCTTACGATTTTCTAATTCTTTCATTTCATGGATTTGATTCTTTTGATGGATACCGAGATTCATATTGAAAATAATCAATAAATGAAGGAAAAATGGAATGGAATAGGCATATATTAATTTAATAATTTAATAAAAAAAAAAAGAAAACCAAGTAATCTTTTTTTTTTTAACATTCCAAAGAAGTAATTCATTGAGCAGTTGACAGATGATCCAAAGAGTTCTATGGTAACTTTTCTTCGTATTTCGTTTCGAAAAAGGGGTATACCCTACCGATTTTTATTTTAATTTAACTTCTTTTCTTTGATCCATGATATGAAATGAGTCAATAAAGCATGGCATAAATGAAATTCCTAAAATAATAAATAAAACAGGGGGTAAGTGTGCAATATGTGACTACACTAAGGCAAGATCTTAATTAAATAAAAGAAGTACTTTTTTTTCTCTTTGAACAGTAAAGAGGGAAGGAAATAAAAACAAGCAAATACAGAAAAAAAAGGGGGGGGGGGTTCCTTGTCTCTCATTGTCCATATATAACTCTGGTAAGAGCTGGTTCATCAAAATAGATAATTTAGGAAGAATTCTTTTTTTTTTATAATTTAATAAATTGCGGATCCCTTTTACTTTCGAAATACGAACATGGGAATTATTGAAATGTTTGTTTGATTTTGATTGAAAGGGTATTATTCATCTATATTATTCATAGAATACATTACTCCACTAGAATCCAAGAATTTCGAAATGAAGACTAATAAAATAGTAAAAAAAAAAAGGCTTTGCAAAACGATCTAGAAAGCAATTGATACGGTTTGATTCCTCAACCCAATTAGGAATACCCCTAGAGTCCACTTCTTCCCCATACTACGAGTGAAAGGGAAAATGTAAAGACTACCATTAAAGCAGCCCAAGCAAGACTTACTATATCCATGTGTATTATGTCCCCTATCTCTATGAATATGAAACAAATATGAAGGAATTTTTCCATTATTGTTCACTAATAATAGTGGAATTACCGGCGCAGAGTCAAAAAGAAAAGGGAATTCTGACACACCACCGTTGATGAAACACTTCAATAAATCCGCTTATAACAAGTTCTTATATGATTTCTAGTAAAATCGAGAACCATTAAGCACAAAAGCACAAGCAAAATACGCAGTAACCCTTTTGGAAGTATCAAAAGAATGTTACTCACATGTAGCAATAATAAGACTTATTCTTTCTTTTTGTGTCCCTTATTAAGTAAAAGCCAATTATCCATCCAATCTAATATTAATTGGATGCCTGAACACTCAGAGACTTTCATCAGTCTGTATACAAAGTATCTTCCAACCCTTCTACAACCATTCATTAGTTAATTAGATACTCCCGTTATCCAATCTAATTCAAGACTCCGCTAGTAGCCCCTCCATTAGTAGGGGAGGGGTACCATATCAAGATTTACTGATTCCCTTCCACTACTCTAGTTTTTACTTGAATCCTAGACGTAAGGATTTACAACACTTTAGAAAACAAAACCTCCGGAAGTTTATAATCAAGAAAGTATCAAGAGTCCTTTTCTTACACTTGTTTTTGCTGGAGAAAATTTGTCGAGTTATATCAGCAAAACAGAATATAGGATTTCGAGTTTTTTGTTGATCAGGCGACACCCGGATTTGAACTGGGGAATAAGGGATTTGCAGTCCCCCGCCTTACCGCTCGGCCATGTCGCCAAAAGGCTACAAACAAAAAAATGAGAGTATCCCCTTTTTATTTTTACATTGGATCCATACCTTCAATTGGTTATAGTATCTCAAGACACACAATATCTAAAAACTTTCCCTTTCTTTTTTCTTTTCTATTGAAAAAGAAAATTTTGATTCTCAGTTACAAAAGTCAAAATTCAGGACAAATAAATTGGAACCATTAACTATTAACTATTGACTGCAAATTTATGGACGATTCTTCTCTTCTTCACTTGTCTTTTTCTAATGGTATAAGAAAAAAAAAAATGGATACATAACTAATCAGTATTTATTTTTTTTTTTTTTTTCAATAAAAAAAACTTTCTTAATTCTTAATTTCAATTATATTATTATATTATAATTATAATATAACAGCAATTATGAGTCTATGTAAACCCCAGAACATAAGTTGTTACACAGCTATAGTTATCTAATGAGGTATTTTATCTATCTAGATATGATGTCCATAGGGAATCAGCAAGAAATTATCGTGTTTCAATTTTGCATTGAATAGATTTCAATTTTTAAATTAAAGAAAAAATAGAATTTTTGATAGAGCACGCCATGTGTTGTCTCCACTAGAGCGCTATAATGGAATAAAAAGAAAAGAGGAAAGACATATATAAATAGAAATGCTATATCTGCACATGTTTAATAAATACAAGCCCTCTTTTCGTACGCACTTCAATCATATTCTAAATATTCTACTAAAAAATAAAAAAACGAAAAAGTGGGTAAAAACATCTCTCTTCTCTGCGAATCATTTTTTGAACAATGGAATCTATGAAAAGAAAAAATTAAGTGCTAGAAAAATCAACTCTCTCCCTATATATATTTTATGATTATTTTGTCTTTATCTCAACGAACAGATCAAATCAGGAATTCATTTTTCTGGTATTCAATCGGATTGGAATATGTAATATCATAATAATGGTAGAAATTGAATTATTCTTTTTTTTTTTTTATTCTATACAAAACTCCATAAGGCTAAATGGCATTTATCAATTCTTTTCTGTATCTGTTTGTTATAAAATAGAAATTCAAATTTGAGTCTAATTTTTCTTCTTCCGTTCATACGCATTTCATATTTCATACATTCCATATATATTATATGGTATATGGAGTTAGATAAAATTTCATGTGATTCAGTAAACAGAATAGAAATTCAATTCCATCATTATTAGATCGATTCATATGATTCGATGAAGAATGAGAAAAGAATGGGATTTTTTTGATAAATGGGAAATTCAAAATGCTCGGGGATGCAAATGGGGAAATGTCTACAATACCTGGGTTGAATCAGATACAATTTGAGGGATTTTGTGGGTTCATGTATCGGGGCTTAACAGAAGAACTTTATAAGTTTCCAAAAATTGAAGATACAGATCAAGAAATTGAATTTCAATTATTTGTGGAAACATATCAATTGGTGGAACCGTTGATAAAAGAAAGGGATGCTGTATATGAATCACTCACATATTCTTCTGAATTATATGTATCCGCAGGATTAATTTGGAAAACCAGTAAGGATATGCAAGAACAAACAATTTTTATTGGAAACATTCCTTTAATGAACTCCCTCGGAACTTCTATAGTAAATGGAATATACAGAATTGTGATCAATCAAATATTGCAAAGCCCCGGTATCTATTATCGATCAGAATTGGATCATAACGGAATTTCGGTCTATACTGGTACCATAATATCAGATTGGGGGGGGAGGTTAGAATTAGAGATTGATAGAAAAGCAAGGATATGGGCTCGTGTAAGTAGGAAACAGAAAATATCTATTCTAGTTCTATCATCAGCTATGGGTTCGAATCTAAGAGAAATTCTAGAGAATGTTTGCTACCCTGAAATTTTCTTGTCTTTCCTGACCGATAAGGAAAAAAAAAAAATTGGGTCAAAAGAAAATGCCATTTTGGAGTTTTATCAGCAATTTTCTTGTGTAGGCGGGGATCCGGTATTTTCTGAATCCTTGTGTAAGGAATTACAAAAGAAAT